ATCCAAATCGGGCGGATCTTTACCCGGAGTAGAGCATAAACCTAAAAAGATGAAAGAGACCCATTCAGGAACAAGAAAATACCATCGTGATTTGGATTGAATCTCGATGAAACAATACATCAATGAGAAGTTAATTCGAGAAGTTTATTGACGTTTTTCTATTATAAGGAAGAAAGAAAAGAAGTCAAAACTCGTCTTTATTGAAAAATCGAAGAAAAAGCCCTTTCGTTAGAAGTTCGAAAAAAACTGCTATGAAAAAGAATAGGAAAAAAGAAAGAGGACTGGAATCTATACATTGATTCATTTTTTCACAATTGTTTTTTGAACCGTATGCATCAAAAGGTGCATGTACGGTCCCTAAGGGATAGAATTTTACCCTACTCAACCGACTTTATCACCAAAGATTCCTTTTTTTAGGCCAAGAAATTGATAGCGAGATCTCGAATCAAATTACGGGTCTTTTGGTATATTTCAGTATCGAGGATAAGACCAGAGATTTTTATTTGTTTATAAACTCTCCTGGCGGAGGGGTAATATCTGGACTAGCTATTTTTGATATTATGCAAAGTGTGGTCCCAGAGGTCCAGACAATATGCATCGGAATAGCCGCGTCAATGGCATCTTTTCTCCTGGTTGGAGGAGCAGTTACCAAACGTCTAGCATTCCCTCACGCTTGGCGCCAATGAGGTTTTTTTATTTGAGAGAAAAAAGAAAACTATGCCTTCGCCATATGAATATTAAGTAATAATAGCATGGCACTTCGAATTCGATATGCAAATTTTTTGTATTGTTTTTTTTTCAAAAGATTCGATTATGTATCGAGAGAGTAGTATGAGATAAAAGGTATTTCCGATTTTCTCTTATCTATCGGGAGTCCAATTCAGCGTCACAAACTTTTTTGTTTTCACACCGAAGGGCTCTTAACAATATTTATGTTAGAAAAAAAGAGTGCGAAAAAAACAAGATTTTTCCTTTTTTGGTTGGATCAAAAAGAAACTTTGGGATTGCTGAATCAAAGACAAAAAAAGAATCCATTTGAAAATCGAAAGCAACGGAGCCATCATAGTATTTTTTAACTCCTCCGAAAGGAAGGGTGGCAATTTGATCATTTACCCATCTGGGGCTGAGAGATTCTATTTTTATCTTTCTTGAATGGAAAGTAAGGGTCAATTTCAATGTGATTGTAGAGCCGTATGCAATGCACAAAAGACGATGCCCGTACGGTTGTTCAATTCGATCTTTTTTGCCTATTATTCTTTATCTTTCTTTTTTGTTCGTTTCACACAGCAGATAGAGAATCCTTCTATCATCAGGGTAATGATCCATCAACCTGCTAGTGATTTTTATAAGTCGAGAACGGGAGAATTTGTCCTGGAATCGGAAGAACTGGTCCAAATACGCAAACACATCATAAAGGTTTATGTACAAAGGACGGGCAAACCCTTCTGGGTTATATCTGCAGACATGGAAAGAGACGTTTTTATGTCAGCAACAGAAGCCCAAACTTATGGAATTATTGATCTTATATCAGTTTAATGAAAAAAAAAAATGGATTTTGTGCAAATCCGTGATTTGAGATTTTATCTCCGAGTTTACTATTCTATTAAATAGAAAAAATTCCTAATCATCCGGTTAGGATCAATCTAAACCAGCCCATTATGTATATGATTCAATATGCCAACTACTAAACAACTTATTAGAAATACAAGACAGCCAATTCGAAATGTCACGAAATCCCCCGCTCTTCGGGGATGTCCTCAGCGTCGAGGAACATGTACTAGGGTGTATGTGCGACTCGTTTAGATCATGAGCTGACACAAAAAAAAGCAAGAAAACCGCTTTCCAGTATGAATGATCAGTACCAGTGAATAGGATAGAATGGAAGAAGGAACTCCATTCACTATCTAAAACTAAAATAAGCAAATCAATCCCTCTATTGTGTAGAAAGTTTATGGTTTCCATTGGTGCAAATCCAATCAACTGAATTTAAGATGAGAAGCAATTCTCCATTGGTAGCCAATGGTTATCCATTAAGCGGAGGAAATCTTATTGAAATTCAAAAAAAAACATAAAAATGAAGTTCTCACTCGGTCAAGAACGGACTACGAGGGTCAGCTACCCAGCAAACTTTCATAATTAAATACCGTTACTGTATAGGTGGGTCTCAGTGTGAAAGACCTGTTACTGGATAATTCAGGGGTAGAGCCAAAGAGTGTGGTGTGAACTATACAAGTTACCAATAAGATTGATTAAATGAAGTAAAGGCTCCGGTGTATAGAGAAGACCTCACCGTTTAAGAAATAACCATAGAAACGATGGAACCCACTATTTCTTTATCCATTCAATTTATATTTCTTTTTCTATTTTTGACACCTAGCAAAAGAAAATTTCTTATTTCTTTCGTATTTCACAGTCAAATACCTAAACAAAGAAAAAATCGTGGTCGGGAAGGTTATAGTAGCCAAAGCCATTGGAATTTGTATTTTATACATTGGAAAAATCCGTTTGGTTATTAATAGACTAATAGACCAAGACGGGGAAAAGAATAACTGAAAGAAAAGAAATAGTTATTCGTCAAAGTTTTATTTATTCAATGACCAGAACTAAACGCGGATATATAGCTCGGAGACGTAGAACAAAAAGTCATTCATTTGTATCAAGTTTTCGAGGGGCGCATTCAAAACTTACTCGAAGTATTACTCAACAGAAAATAAGAGCTTTGCTTTCGGCTCATCGGGATAGGGATAAGCAAAAGACAAATTTTCGTCGTTTGTGGATCACTCGGATAAACGCAGTAATTCGAGAAAGGGTAGTATCCTATAGTTATAGTAAATTAATACATGATCTATACAAGAGACAGTTGCTTCTTAATCGTAAAATACTGGCCCAAATAGCTATAGCAAATAGGAATTTTCTTTATATAATTTCCAACCAAATCAGAAAAGAAGTAGAATACACCGGAATAATTTAAATGGAGTTCCCCGGAGAATGAACTCCGGGAAGGGGGAGTCGAAATTACTATGAGAAAATATGCTAAAGTAGTCAAAATGAATGAACACGTTCAATAAAAAAATCTTTTTTTTGCGATTCGTTTTTTTTCTTACGACACGATAATCAAATCTGGATTCTCGGATTTGTCGAACAAAACACCAATCCGCGTTTGAGTTCGGATTGGAATTCTGATTCAAGTGAACAAAGAATAAGCCTATTTATTTTTATTTCTGGTTCTAAGACCAGTAGTTCTAGCGGTCGGCTCGGTTCTTTCAAATCGTTTCTCATTATTGAGAAAAGGTAACAAAGATAAAATACGAGCTTGTTTTATAGCAATAGTAATTAATCGTTGTTGTTTCAAGGTTAATCTATTCACTCGTCTAGATAATATTTTTCCTTGTTCACTAATAAATCGACTAATTAAACTCATGTTTCTATAATCAATTCGATCCCCCGGTTGAATCGGGGGCAAACGCCTACGAAAAGATCGCTTGGATTTAAGAAAAGGTCGCTTGGATTTATCCATGGTTTGTTTGTTTAGTTTATTTCTTATCCCGAAAATCCTATTTCTTAATTGTCATTTTAACCCCAAATAGGATTATTTTCTATTTCAATATGTTCTATATAATGTTATTTTTCCTCTTTGAAGGATAAGACATACTTGGTTCGATCTATTTCTTTATTTCCCCATGAATCGTATGTTTGTAACAATAGGGACAGAATTTTCTCAATTCTAATCGATTAGGCGTATTGTGCCGGTTCTTTTGAGTAATATATCTGGAAATGCCCGTTGACACCTTCTTAACACCGTTTCGGATACAACTGGTACATTCCAAAATCACCGTTACTCGCGCATCTTTCCTCTTGGCCATGAACCTCCTTTGGATTTTTGATTTACTCAACTCTTCTATTTTGATTCGAAACGAAGAAAAAGAAAGGAAGGAAAAAATAGAAGTTACTAACTTGAAATCCAACTCTAAAAGATCAAAATCAATAAAGTAATAATAAATCAAAGCAAAGCCATAGTAAATAATAAGTAAGACAATGATTTCGAAATTCTATTTCAACACGAAGGACGGTATTAAAGTTAAAGATCTTGTATTCGTGCCCTAGACCCGCAATTTCCTACTCTACCCCCATGTCTCTATTATTACTATTCATTTAATTCGAATTTGAACCCGAGTCTCGCAGACGTTGAATCCACTTTTATTCTTTCTCTTTCGTCCCTTATTCTAAAAATTAGAAAAAAGGGAAAAAAGAGAAAAAAGGGAGGGGGAGGGATTAGTCACAGATATTTGATTCTATCTCTAATCTTCTTCATTCCTTCCGATGTCAATAACTAGAATGAAAAAAAGGGGAATGTCAACGCATCCGGGAAAAAACGATTAATCTCTATCAATAGACCTGCTAAAGCCCCGAACCATAGCGTACTTAGTACTGGGGCCACGGAGAGATATGTTTTTAGATCTCGCATTGAAAAACCTCCTTTTTTATTTATTGTAATACATAAAACATAAAGATAATGCATATATGATCAGATGCATATGTAGTTAAGGGCCACTTAGAGTTGTACACGGAATCCCTAATTCAAATTGAAATGTACAACGATCCATAAGATTTGCCTTTTCTTAAAATTAAAACAGAAAAAAATACATCCCCTCTTAGCGAGTAGTTCCGAAAAATACTCATTTTTTTTATGATGGGTTCTGTATTTCGTATATATATAAATTTCCTTTTCTTATTATTATATTCTATGTTAAATGAGACCAAAAAGACGAAATGGGCAGAAAAATTGTGTTTCTCAATGGAGGAAATAGGGATGTGGAAAACAAGACAGGAATTCTCTACAATGACACTGTAGAACAATTGAAGGGATGTGGCGCAGCTTGGTAGCGCGTTTGTTTTGGGTACAAAATGTCACGGGTTCAAATCCTGTCATCCCTACCTATTACTGCTCCTTTGAGCAGTAACGAGGAATCAATTGAGATCGATTCAAATTGCACGGAATC